GATAAAATGGCTGATAATAGGTTGTAAATTGTAAATTTATATATAGATTTAAAGAATCTTTTTATCATTAAACTTTATATTCAACTTTATATTCAAATTATATGATATTAAATTGCAAATTTAAAGGTATTAATTATTTAATTAAGGTTTAAAATATAATATTTTTAATTTTGAAGATTAATAGTTTATTTAACTTAAAACCTTTTAATAAATAAATAAATAACAGAAGAATAATCTAAAAAAATTTATTATTATAAGAAAATTATAGTTATTTTTTTTATTTTGAAGAAATCATTTATTAAATAAATTAAAATTAAATAATAAAAAGTAAGTTATTTTAATATAAAAAAATAGATTTAAAATAGTTAAAATAATTAATATTATTAAAATGAAGTATATTTTATTAAAAATTAATGTTTTAATTAATATTCATTTTATTAAAAATCCTAATATAGGGGGTAAACCTATGATTGAAAGAATTATTATTAATATGTTTAATTTAAAAAAAAAATTTAAATTAAAGAATTTTATTTGATTTATATAATTAATATTGTAATTATTGAGTATTTTAATAATTAAAAAATTTAAAATTGAATAAATTCAAAAGTAATTAATTCATAAATTTTCATTTATTAAAATTGCAATTAATATTCATGTGGAATTATTAATTGAGGATATTGCTAATACTTTTCGTAATGAATTTTGATTTAATCCAAAAATTGAATTTATTGAAATAAGAATAATTAAAAAAATTATATTTTTGTCAATATTTAAATAAGAAATTATAATTAATGGTGAAATTTTTTGTCAGGTTATTATTAATAAGCATGAGATTCAATTTAATCCTTCTATTATTGAAGGTAGTCATAAATGAAAAGGTATTAAACTTAATTTTATTAATAATGGTAAAATAATTATAATATTTGTATTATTTAAAAATAAAAAATTTTTATTAATTAAAAAGATTAATAAAATAATTGAAGCAAAAGCTTGAATTAAAAAATATTTTATTGTTGCTTCAATTGAATAAATTGATGATTTAAAATTTAAAATTGGAATAATAGTAAATAAATTTAGTTCTAGACCTATTCATATAGATAATCAGTTTGATGCTGAAATTGATATTAAAGTACTATAAATTATAAGTGTTAAAAATGTTATTTTTGTTAAATTTAAATTTATCAGAAAAAAGAATATTATTCTATATTTGAAGTATGAATCCAAAAGCTTAATTTAGCTTATTTTTCTTTATTATACTTAAGTGTTTATGCATATAAATTTTTGAAATTTATGGATTAGTTTAATTCTTAAAGTATAATAAAAGTATATAGAATACATGATTTACTCTATCAAAGTAACCCTTTTTCAGGCATTTTATTTTAAATATTGTTTAATTATAAAAAGTTTATTGGTTTATAAATATAGTGTAAAATATGGAAATAAAAAATTAAAAAAATACATTTTATTGAGACGTTGCGTTATTTTTTATCTAAAAAGGTGGGCTATGCCCACCTTTAAAAAAAAAAAAAGGAAAAAAAAAATATATAGGGGATTTAAAAATATATTTAGTAGAAATAGATTTAGTATATATGGAATATAGATATATCCCACATATATATTTATGTATCCCTTATATTTTATATATATATATACAAATTTATGTATAAAAACCCTTATAAAGTAATACTTACCTATCCTTGGAATATATTTATATTTTTCTATATATAAACCCTTATTTAAATATATAAAGATATAAATTGTAAAAATATATAGAAACAAGAAGAGTTTTTTTAAATTTTTAAAATAATTTATAATAAAATTTTGAAAAAATTATTAATTTAAGGTATTTTTATAATAAAAAATAGGAGGATTTTTATATTTTTCGTCGCGGGGAAACTATCCATTCAAATGAAATTGTTTTTATATATTTAAATTTGATTAAAATTATTAAAATAAGTATTATTTATCTTATAAATTTAGATTTAAGAAATTTTTAAGAAGTAGGAAAATTCATTCAAATGAATTGTTTTTATATATTTAAATTTGATTAAAATTATTAAAATAAGTATTATTTATCTTATAAATTTAGATTTAAGAAATTTTTAAGAAGTAGGAAAATTCATTCAAATGAATTGTTTTTATATATTTAAAGTTGATTAAAATTATTAAAATAAGTATTATTTATCTTATAAATTTAGATTTAAGAAATTTTTAAGAAGTAGGAAAATTCATTCAAATGAATTGTTTTTATATATTTAAATTTGATTAAAATTATTAAAATAAGTATTATTTATCTTATAAATTTAGATTTAAGAAATTTTTAAGAAGTAGGAAAATTCATTCAAATGAATTGTTTTTATATATTTAAATTTGATTAAAATTATTAAAATAAGTATTATTTATCTTATAAATTTAGATTTAAGAAATTTTTAAGAAGTAGGAAAATTCATTCAAATGAATTGTTTTTTAATTTAATTCTTTTATTATTATTATTTATAAAACCATAATATTATAATTTTATATATAAATATAATTTATTTTGTTATAAAATTTTGTTTAATTAGGAAAATATATGAAATTTTTTTATTGTTAATTAATTCTTAAAGAATTTTAATAATACTCAGTATTAAATATTAAATATTAAAGAAATTTAGATTTAATTATTAATTTTAGTATAAACTAAATATGTGCCAGCAGTTGCGGTTAAACATAATATACAAATAAAATAGTTTGGTTATTAGTATTTAAATATAATTTATAATTTAATTTTTTTTAATAAAGTAAAATTTAATTAATAATTAAGATTGTAATTATTTTATTCTATTAAATTTTATTTAAAACTAGGATTAGATACCCTATTATAAAAATTTAAATTAAATTGCTAAAAGATTAATAGTTATGTTCTTTAAATTTAAAAAATTTGGCGGTATTTTAGTCTTATTAGAGGAACCTGTTTTTTAATTGATAATCCACGATTAATTTTACTTATTTTATTAATTCATATATCGCTGTCATGAATATATTAAAAAATTAATTTTCTTTGTTTATTTTTATAATTTATGTTAAGTCAAGATGTGGTTTATAAATAAGCAAATAATGGGTTACATTAAATTTTATTTTTGGATTTTAAATGAAAATTAAAATGAAATTGGATTTAATAGTAAATTTATTTATTTAGTTTATATGAAAATAGATCTAAAATATGTACATATTGCCCGTCATTCTTATTAAAAATAAGACAAGTCGTAACAAAGTAAGTGTACTGGAAAGTGTATTTAGAAAGATTGTTATTATAAAATAAATATCTAAATTTAAGTGTATCATTTACAATGATAAGATGTTCATGAACTTTATTTAAATTAATTTTATTAATAATTTTATTTTAATTTGGTTTTTTATAAAAGTAATTTATTTATTTTGAGTTTTAGTATTAATTTAAAAATAATTTTTAGATTTATAGTTTAATAGTATTGTGAAAGAATTATTTAAATTAAATAAAGAATTTTTAGTACCTTTTGTATCAGGGTTGATTAAAATTTTTAATTTTTTTTTGATTTCTCAAAATTTATAGAGTTAATTTTATTATTAAGTTATTGTTTTATAAATATTTATTAAATAATTTTAGTTTTGAAATTTAATTCGTTATATTATATTTAGTTATTTAAGATTTAAATTTAATTTAAAATTTTAAAAGTTGTATTAATTTTATTAATTGATATTTTAAATTTAAATTATTTTAAGGATAAGCTTGAAATTTTAATATAATAATTTTTTTATTTTAATAATTTATAGGAATAGAAATTTTTATTTTAAGTTTGTAAAAATTTATTATTTATTTAATTTTAATTTATTATAATTTTATTTATTTTTAATATTAAATTTTATTAATTAATATTTAATTTTTAGTAATAATGATTAAATTAGTATAATTTTTATTTATAAATTATGAATTCGGCAAATATTATTTTCATCTGTTTAACAAAAACATTGTATTAAGTTTAATTTAATATAGGATCTGCTCAATGATTTATTAAATAGCTGCAGTATTTTGACTGTGCAAAGGTAGCATAATAATTAGTCTTTTAATTGGGGACTTGTATGAAAGATTTGATGAGAAATAAACTTTATTATTTATATAGTTAAAATTTTATTTTTAAGTAAAAAAGCTTAAATTTTTTAAAGGGACGATAAGACCCTATAAAACTTTATAAATAATAATTTTAATTTTTTTGGATTAATAATTATTTTATTATTATTATTTATTTTATTGGGGTGATAAAAAAAATTAATTAACTTTTTTTAAAATTTTACATTATTTAATGGATTTTTGAATTAAAATTTTTAATTAAAGGAAAAAGTTACTTTAGGGATAACAGCGTAATTAATTTTTTAAGTTCAAATTTGAAAATTAGTTTGCGACCTCGATGTTGAATTAAGATTAATCTTAGGTGCAAAATTTTAAGTATTAGGTCTGTTCGACCTTTAAATTCTTACATGATTTGAGTTCAAACCGGTGTAAGCCAGGTTGGTTTCTATCTTTTAAAAAATTAATTATTTTAGTACGAAAGGATTAAATAATTAAATTATATTTTATTAAATGAATAAAATTAATTTAACTATTTTGGCAGATAATTGTGTTAAATTTAGAATTTAATTATATAATTTTAATTATAAATGGTAATTTTTATATTTATTATAATTATTAATTTTTTAATTTTATTTTTAATAGTTTTTATAAGAGTTGCTTTTTTTACTTTATTAGAGCGTAAAGTTTTAGGTTATATTCAATTACGTAAAGGTCCTAATAAATTTTTATTAAAAGGTATTTTTCAACCTATAGGTGATGGTTTAAAATTATTTTTTAAAGAAGTTAATTATCCTAATAATATAAATTTTTTTATTTTTATAATTTCTCCTATTTTAGGTTTATTAATTTCTGTGTTTTTTTGATTTATTTATCCTTATATTGGTATAAATTATATTATAGGTTTTGGAATTATTTATATGTTTTGTTGTTCAAGATTGATAGTATATATTTTTTTAATAATTAGATGATCTTCAAATTCTAATTATTCAGTATTGGGAATAATTCGTTTTATTTCTCAAATAATTTCTTATGAGGTTAGAATAATACTTATTATTATAAATTTAATATTTTTAATTAATAGTTTTAATTTAAATGATTTTTATATTTATCAATTTAATTCTAAATTTTTTTTTTTTCTTTTTTTAATTTTAATTATACTATTAATTAGTTTTTTAGCAGAGATAAATCGTTCTCCTTTTGATTTTTCTGAAGGTGAATCAGAACTAGTATCTGGTTTTAATATTGAATTTAGAAGTTTATCATTTATTTTTATTTTTATATCTGAATATTTAAGAATTATATTTATAGGGATATTAATATGTGAAATATTTTTTGGTTTAATAATGAATAAATTTTATTTAAATATTTTTGTTTTAATATTTATATTTATAGTGATTTGATTACGTGGATTTTTACCACGTTTTCGTTATGATAAATTAATATATTTAATTTGAAAATTAATTTTACCTTTATCTTTATTTTTATTTATATTTAATTTTTCTATTAAATTATTTAATTTATATCATTAATTTTAGTATTAAGTTAATAGAATGTAATTCTATATTTTATTTTCAAAATAAATATTTTAAATAAATTAATTAACTAAATTAATAGTTTATCTCATATTTTTATAATATAAAAATTAATAAAGAAGTATGAGAAGTATATTGTTGTAAAAATTTGACTTGTTTTAATAAATGGATATTCAACTGGTTGTATACCAATTCATGTTAATATAGTGAATGTTATAATAAATATTCAAAATAAAAATTTATTTAATGGGTAAAATTTATTTCTTAGAAAATTTTTATTATTTAATAATGGTAGAATTAATAAAATTAAAATTGATAATATTAAAGCAATTACACCTCCTAATTTATTAGGGATTGCTCGTAAGATTGAATATGAAAATAAAAAGTATCATTCTGGTTGAATATGATTAGGTGTAATTATAGAATTTGCTATAATAAAATTATTATGGTCATTTAATAAATAAGGGAAAATTAAAGTTAAAGTAAAGAATATTCATAAGAATATAATTAGTCCGATTAAATCTTTAATTAAAAAGTAAGGGGAGAAAGTAATTTTATCAAAATTTCTATTAATTCCTAAAGGATTATTAGATCCTGTTAAATGTAGAAAAAATAAGTGAATGAAAGTAAATAAAATAATAATAAAAGGTAAAATAAAGTGGATTGAAAAGAATCGTGTTAAGGTAGGATTATTAATTGAGAATCCTCCTCAAATTCAAATTACAATTGAATTTCCTAAATATGGAATTGCTGATAATAAATTAGTGATTACTGTTGCTCCTCAAAATGATATTTGTCCTCATGGTAATACATATCCGACAAAAGCTGTTATTATAGTTAATAGTAATAATATTACTCCAATAATTCATGTTATTTTAAAATTAAATGAATTTATATAAATTCCTCGTCTAATATGAATATAAATTATAATAAAAAATATTGATGCTCCATTGGCATGAAAGGAACGAATTAATCATCCAAAATTTACATTTCGGTTTATATTGATAATTCTTTGAAATGCTAAGTTAATATCTGTTTTGTAATGAAAGGCTAAAAATAAACCTGTTATAATTTGATTAATTAGACAAATTATTAATAATGATCCAAAATTTCATATAAAACTAATTCTAGTAGGAGTAGGTAAATTTAATATTGGTGATAATAATTTTATTATGTTTTTTTTCATTAGTTATTTTTTTGTCGAATTGGTCCTTTATTAATTTTTAATAATCAAATAATTAAAATTAATATAAAAAATAAAATTATTATGATTATGTAAATTATTAGATTGTTTGGTATTATAAATATATTTAAAAAATAAAAATTATCTTCAAAAATAAATTTGTTTTCATAATTTAAATTTTCTATATTAAATGATATTTTTATATATATTATTATTAAAATAATTAATCTTAATTTAAAAATTATATTTTTATAATTTTTATTAATATTTAATTCATTAAAAGCAATTCTTGAAATATATAAAAAAATAATTATTAATCCTCCAATATATAAAATAAAAATTATAAATGAAATTCAAGCTGTTTTATTAATTAGATTGATTATTATAGTTAAAGTTATCGTTTGAATTAAAATGATTAGATTTGATCTAAGAGGTGATTTCATTATTGTTAATATAATTGCTATAATTAAATTAGTAATTAAAATAAATTTTAAAATTAATTAAATTAGTAATTAAAATAAATTTTAAAATTCAGTATATATTTTAATTAAAATGTTAATTTTGGAGATTAATGATAATATTTTTATATTTATACTGATTTATTTTAAATAATATTATAATTTTGATTTACAATATCAATGTTTTTTTTAAACTATTAAAATGATAAATTTATTTATATTGGTTTTAATATTTATATTATTTTCAGGAGTTTTATTTTATATTTTTAATTTTAATCATTTATTAATAATACTTTTAGGTTTAGAGTATTTAATATTAATTTTATCTTTATTATTTTTATTAAATTTAATAATTTTTATTAAGCAGTATATTTTATTGTTAGTATTTTTTATTTTTTGTATTAGTGAAAGAGTATTAGGTTTAACAATTTTGATTTTAATAGTTCGTATATATGGTAATGATTATTTAAAGTCATTGATAATTTTACAATGGTAATAATTTTAATATTAATTTTTTTAGGCAGGATTTTTTTTAGCTGTGAATTTAAAAGTTGATGATTTGCCCGGAATTTTTTTTTTTTTTTTTTTTTTCATATATATTTTAAGATTTCAATATTCAATTATTTTTTGAATGTTAGTTACTTATTTGGTATAGATATGTTTTCTTATTTAATGTTTATATTAGGGATTTGAATTATTAGTTTAGTTTATATTCCTAGTTTAAATTTTAAGTATAAATATTTAAATTATTTTAATTTTTTAATATTTAGTTTTATTATAGTTTTTTTTTTTTGTTTTTTTAGTAATAGATTTATTTTATTTTATATTTTTTATGAGATTAATCTAATTCCTGTAATTATTTTAATTTATGGTTGGGGTTATCAATATGAACGTTTTAGGGCTGGGTTTTATTTATTAATTTATATAGTTTTTTTTTCTTTACCTTTTTTTTCTTGTTTATTAAGTTTAAATAATTTTAATTTTATATTTATATATTATTTTGATTATTTGAATAATTTAAATTTTTATTTTTATTTATTTTTAATAATAATTTTTTTAGTAAAAATACCTTTATTTTTATTTCATATTTGGCTTCCTAGGGCTCATGTTGAAGCTCCTATTAGAGGTTCAATGATTTTAGCTGGTATTATATTAAAGTTAGGTGGTTTTGGTATTTATCATATTTTAATATTAGTTTTTAAAATTAATCTTTATTTTAATTATTTATTAATTTCTTTATGTTTAATTGGTATAATAGTTTTAAGATTGGTTTGTTTTTTTCAAAGAGATTTGAAAATTTTAATTGCTTACTCATCTGTAGTTCATATAAGTTTAGTTATTATTGGTTTTTTAACTTTAAATAATTTAGGTTATTTTGGTTTATTAATTTTAATATTTGGTCATGGTTTATGTTCTTCTGGTTTATTTTGTTTAAGAAATATTTGTTATTTACGTTTTAAAAGTCGAAGATTATTTTTAAATAAAGGTTTAATTAATATTTATCCTGTTTTATCATTTTGATGATTTTTATTATGTTCTTCAAATATATCTTTTCCTCCTTCTTTTAATTTATTTGGTGAATTATTTTTATTAATTAGATTAATAATTTGATTTGATTATTTTTATATTTTGTATTTTTTAATTATAATTTTAATATTTTTATATAGTCTTTATTTATATTTATATACTCAATATGGTAAGTTATTTTTTAATATAAATTATTTAGTTTATATTAATTTAAGTGAATATTTATTATTATTTATACATTGGGTTCCTTTAAATATAATTTTTATAATTATGGAATTGTTTTGTTATTTAAATAGTTTAATTAAAATATTAATTTGTGGAATTAAAGATTATAATATATATTATATTTAAATATTTATTTTTTTTATTTTGGGTTTATTGTTAATTTATTTTGATAAGTTATATTTTATTGAATATATATTTTTTTTTTTTAATTCTTGTATAGTTTTATATGTTTTATTAATTGATTGAATATCTTTAATATTTATTTCTTTTGTTTTTTTGATTTCTTCAATAATTTTATTATATAGAATGGAATATATAAATTATGATTTAAATAAGAGTCGATTTTTAATATTAATGAATTTTTTTATTATGTTTATGTTTTTTTTAATTATTAGACCTAATTTAATTAGAATTTTATTAGGTTGAGATGGTTTAGGTATGGTTTCTTTTTGTTTAGTTGTTTTTTATCAAAATAAAAAATCTTATAGATCGGGATTAGTTACAGTTATTTTGAATCGTTTAGGTGATTTATTTATTATTTTGTCTATAATTTGAATATTTAATTTTGGTTCTTGAAATTTTATTTTAATTGATTATTATAATAATTTTAATTATTTATTTTATATTAGTTTAATAATTATAATTGCTGCTGTGGCTGGAATTGCCCAAATTCCTTTTTCTTCTTGGTTACCTTTAGCTATAGCAGCACCTACTCCTGTTTCTTCTTTAGTTCATTCTTCTACTTTAGTTACTGCTGGTATTTATTTAATAATTCGTTTTAATGAAATTTTTTTAAAATTTTCTTTTCTAAATTATTTATTAGTTATTTCTTGTTTAACAATGTTTATATCAGGTTTGAATGCAATTTTTGAATTTGATTTAAAGAAAATTATTGCTTTTTCTACTTTAAGTCAGATAAGATTTATATTTATGATTTTATGTTTAGGAAAAGTTGATATATGTTTTTTTTATTTGTTAATGCATGCTTTATTTAAATCTATAATATTTTTAAGATCTGGTATTTTAATTTTAAATATAAATAATAATCAAGATATTCGTAAAATAGGTGGTTTAATTGATTATTTACCTTTTTGTGGTTTAGTTTTTATGTTTACTTTAATATCTTTATGTGGTTTTCCTTTTTTTTGTAGTTTTTATTCTAAGGATTTAATTTTTGAGTATTTTTTGATAATAGATTTAAATTTTTTTTTTTTTTTTTTTTTTTTGTTTTCTTTTTTTTTAACTTTTTTTTTTTCTATTCGTGTTATTTATTATTTAATAATAATAAATTTTTCTATATATAATTATTTAATAATTATTAAATTTGAAAGTAAAATTTTAATTATTAGAATGATTTTTATTAGATTTATTATGTTATTTTTTGGTTCTTTTTTTATGTGATTAATATTTTATAAATTTGATTTTATTTTATTAGAATTTAAATTTAAGATTTTAAGATTTTTAATTTTAATGTTTAGAATTTGATTTTTTTTTGAATTTAATAATTTTTTATATTCAATAAAATATTTAATTTCATTATTTAATATTTTTTTTTTTGGTATAATATGAAATATATTATTTATTAAAGTAAATTTTTTTTTAAATAATTTTCTTTATATTGGGTTTTTTACTTTAAAGATTTTTGAGATTGGTTGAGTTGAATATAGTTTTAATAATTATTTAATTTTTTTTTTAAGAAAAATAGTTATTTTTAGTCAGAAATTTTTTTTAAATAGTTATAAAATTTATGTTTTATTATTTTTTATATGATTTTTAATTATTTTATTATTTAATTATTAAATTTAAATAGCTTAAATAGAGTATTATATTGAAGATATAAAGGTAATATTAATATTTTTAAATATTTTAAAAATTTATTTTTAAAAAAAAAATAATTTTTGTCATTTATTTTTAAAATTGATAAAATTTCGATTTTAATAATTTTATTAATTTTTATTAAAGTAAAAATATTGAATTGTTTTTTTATAAAATTTTATGTAAGGTAGTTACCTTTGCATAATTTTTTATTTTTAAAATTGTTTAAATTTTAAGTTTAATAAATATTTTAAAAATTTATTTTTAAAAAAAAAATAATTTTTGTCATTTATTTTTAAAATTGATAAAATTTCGATTTTAATAATTTTATTAATTTTTATTAAAGTAAAAATATTGAATTGTTTTTTTATAAAATTTTATGTAAGGTAGTTACCTTTGCATAATTTTTTATTTTTAAAATTGTTTAAATTTTAAGTTTAATAAATATTTTAAAAATTTATTTTTAAAAAAAAAATAATTTTTGTCATTTATTTTTAAAATTGATAAAATTTCGATTTTAATAATTTTATTAATTTTTATTAAAGTAAAAATATTGAATTGTTTTTTTATAAAATTTTATGTAAGGTAGTTACCTTTGCATAATTTTTTATTTTTAAAATTGTTTAAATTTTAAGTTTATTACTAAAATTAATGAAATTAAAATAGGATTTTAATTTATTAAATTTTTTAAATAATTTGATATAAATTTATAATTATATATTTTTATTTAAATTTATAGTTTTTAATATATTTATTTAATTTTATTTATAAAAAATTTATTTTTATATTGAAAATATAATGTTTTATTTAAACTAATAAATATATTAAGTAAAGATTAAACATAAAATGCTTTAAAAGATAGTTAGCAGCTTCTTTTTTAAAAATCTTTTTAATTGGAAATTTTTTCAATATTATTATTAACAGTAATAAACCTCTTTTTGGTTTCAATTAATAAATAAGGATATTATTTATCTATTATTAAGTCGAAATTAATATGTAAATTATTACTTCTTATTTAAGATAAATTATTTAATATTTTTAAAAGCAAATTAAATGTTATAATTTTAACTATTATCCTTTAGATTTTTCAATTTAATGATCCGAATTTTCATTCATAAAAAATAGTACTAATTATAAATATAAAGAATATTAAAAATATTAAATTAAAATATAATATATTTGAAATTTTAAAGTTTATAATTATTGGTAGAATAATTGAAATTTCAATATCGAAAATTAGGAAGATAATTGCAATTAGATAAAAATTTAAGGAGAAAGGAATTCGTGATTTATTAAAAGGGTCAAATCCACATTCAAATGGTGCTGATTTATTGTAATTAAATTTTATTTTTATATTAATTAAGATTATAATTGTAAATAAAATTATTATAATAATAAATATAGATAATATTAATATTAAATTTGATATTATTATTTTATTTAGTAATTAAACTTTTTGATTGGAAATCAAATATACTTTTTTATATTAATAAAATTTAATTATTTCATCAATAAAAAGTTATATATAAAAATAATCAAATAATATCAATGAAATGTCAATATCAAGCAGCTAATTCAAATCTAATATGGTGAATAAAAGAAAAATGTATTTTAATTATTCGTATTAAATTAATTATTAAAAAAATTGTACCAATTATAACATGTAATCCATGAAATCCTGTTGCTATATAAAATGAAGATCCGAAAATTGAATCTGAAAATGTAAATGTTGCTTGATTATATTCTAATATTTGTAGGATTAGAAAATAAATACTTAAAATAATTGTTAAATTTATAAATATAACTGTTTTTTTTTTTGAGTTATTTAATAAGTAAAGATGTGCAATTGTTACAGTAAATCTTGATGTTAATAGGATAATTGTATTAAGTAATGGAATTAATAAAGGATTAAAAAAATTAATATTTTTTGGTGGTCAATTTAGTCCTAGTTCAATTGAGGGGGATAAAGAATTATGAATAAAATTTCAAAAAAATGAGATAAATAAAAATATTTCAAAAATAATAAATAAAATTATTCTAAATTTAATTAAATTTATAATATAAAAGTTGTGATTACCTTGAAATGTTCTTTCACGGATAATATCTCGTCATCATATTGTTGAAATTAAGATAATTAATATTAAATTTAATATTGAAATTAAATTAAATTTAAAATTTATGATTATAATATTAGAAATTAATAGGTTGAATGTATTTAATGATATTAAAATTGGTCATGGACTTAAATTCAAAATAAAATAAGGTTGATTAAATTTTATCATTATTCTCTAGAATATAGTGATGAAAGGATTGAAAATACGTAACTTTGAATTAAAGCAACACATAGTTCAAATATTATTATAAATATTTGAATTATTAAAATAATAATTATTATTGAATTAAAATTTAATAAAGTTATTAAAAGATGCCCTGCAATTAAATTAGCAGTTAATCGAATTGATAAAGATAAAGGTCGAATTAAGATTCTTATAGTTTCAATAAGTGTTATTAATGGTGCTAAATAAATTGGTGTATTTAATGGGATTAAATGTGCAATTATATTTTTTGTGTTTTTGTATGTTGATATAATAATATTAAATAATCAAAATGGTAAAGCTAAAGTGATTGAAAAAATTATATGTCTTGAAGAAGAAAAAATATAAGGAAATAATCTAAAAAAATTATTTATTAAAATAAATATAAAGAGTGATACAAATATGAATGCTGGTGATTTAATTTTTTTTATTTTATATAATATTAATATTTCGTTATTTAATATATTTAATATTTTAAATAATATTCAATTAATTCGATTTGGTATAATTCATAAGAAATTTGGTATTAATAAAATAATTAAAAGAGTTCTGATTCAATTAAATTCTAAATTTAATAATGTTGTTGAAGGGTCAAAAATATTAAATAAATTTATTATAATTTTTTGAAGAGTTTTTTTTTAAAATTTTGATTTTTAAATTTTTAATAAAATTAAAATATAAAAAATTTATAATTAAGTAAAATATATAAAAAAAAAAGATAAATAAAATTAATCAATTAATTGGTGCTATTTGTGGAATTTAAGTGATATATTTTAAAATAATTTTAATTTGACAAATTAATGTTATTGTTTAACTAATCTCTTTCATTAGAAGTAATTGCTAATTTACTATATTTTGATTTAAGAGATCATTACTTTGCTTTTCAGTCATCTAATGAATTAAAAATTTTTAATTCAATAAATAAATTTTTTTAAATTAATTGATTCAATTTGAATTGGTATAAAACTATGATTAATACCACAAATTTCTGAACATTGTCCAAAATATATTCCAGGTCGACTTATAAAAAGATTAATTTGATTTATTCGTCCTGGGATTGCATCAATTTTAATAGCTAATCTTGGAATAGTTCAAGAGTGAATTACATCATCTGAAGAAATTAATAATCGAATATTAAATTTGAATGGAATGATAGTTTTGTTATCTACTTCGATTAGACGAAAGTTTTCTTTTTCTAAATTATTAATTATATAAGATTCATATTCAATATTTGAAAAATCAGAATATTCATAAGATCAAAATCATTGATGACCAAAAATTTTAATTGTTATAATTGGACATTTAATTTCATCTATTAAATATAATAAGTGTAATGAAGGTATAGCAATAAAAATTAAAATAATAGGTGGGATAATTGTTCAAATAAATTCAATTATTTGATTTTCAGAAATTTTAATATTAATAAATTTATTATTAATAATAAATATTATTATATATGTAATATTTGTTATAATTATAATAATAATAAAAATTGTGTGATCATGAAAAAAGATTAATTGTTCTATTAAAGGAGAATTTCTATTTTGAAATCTTAGTTTTAATCAAGTTATAAAATTTCTAAAAAAAGATTATTCTTTATAAATGAATTTTAAGTTCATTGCATATTAATTCTGCCATATTAGAAATTAATGATTAAAGGTAATTCTGAGTATGAATGTTCTAAGGGGGGTAAATTGTGGATTCATTCAATAGAATTATTTAAGTTTAATTTAAAGATTGTTATTTTTTTTAAAAAAAATCTATTTCAAATTGAATAGATTAAAATAATAATTCTGAATGTTGAAATTATTGATCCAATTGATGAAATTATATTTCATATTAAGAAATTATTTGGGTAGTCTGTATATCGTCGTGGTATACCATTTAAACCTAAAAAATGTTGGGGAAAAAAGGTTAGATTTACTCCAATAAATATTAAAATAAATTGAATTTTTAAAATAAAATTGTTAATATAGAATCCAGTAAAAATTGGAAATCAGTGAATTAAACTAGCAATAATAGCGAATACAATTCCTATTGATAAAACATAATGAAAATGAGCAACAACATAATAAGTATCATGAAGAATAATATCAATAGATGAATTAGCAAGAATAACTCCTGTTAAACCTCCAATTGTAAATAAGAAAATAAATCCTAGGGATCAAATTGTAGAAGGTGAGAAATTAATTTTAGATCCATAAATTGTTGCTAATCATCTAAAAATTTTAATTCCTGTTGGAATTGCAATGATTATTGTTGCTGATGTAAAATAAGCTCGAGTATCAACATCTATTCCAATTGTAAATATATGATGTGCTCATACAATAAATCCTAATAATCCAATAGTTAATATAGCATAAATTATTCTAATATTACCAAATGTTTCATTTTTATTTCTTTCTTGTCTAATAATATGTGAAATTAATCCAAATCCTGGTAAAATTAAAATATAAACTTCAGGATGACCAAAAAATCAAAATAAATGTTGGTATAAAATTGGATCTCCTCCTCCTGCTGGATCAAAGAATGATGTATTTAAATTTCGATCAGTTAATAATATTGTAATGGCACCTGCTAGGACAGGTAAAGATAAGATTAATAAAATAGCTGTAATTAGAATTGATCATGGAAACAAAGGAATTTGATTAAGTTTTATATTATAAGGTATTATATTTAAAATTGTACAAATAAAATTAATTGCTCCTAAGATTGATGAAATTCCTGCTAAATGTAATGAAAAAATAGTTAAATCAACTGAAATATTATTATGTGCAATATTATTAGATAAAGGAGGGTAAATTGTTCATCCTGTTCCTGTTCCATTATTAATTAAAAATCTACAAATTATCATTATTAATGAGGGTGGTAATAATCAAAAACTAATATTATTTAATCGTGGAAATGATATGTCAGGACATCCTATTATTATAGGAATTAATCAATTTCCAAATCCACCAATTACAATTGGTATAGTCATAAAAAAAATTATAATAAAAGCATGAATTGTAACAATTACATTATATAATTGATTATTATTAATGATAGAGTTAATTTGTCTTAATTCTAATCGAATTAGAATTCTAAGAGAAGATCCAATTATACCTGATCAAATACCAAATAAAAAGTATAAAGTTCCAATGTCTTTATGATTAGTTGAAAAAATTCATTTTAT